TATGGTTTGTTCTTGCATATCTCTACCAGTTTTCCAAATTAATCCCGCGGATACATATAATTCAGAAGAGTATGTGAGTGATTCATACACAGCATCTCTTTCTTTTATCAAGGGCTCTGCCAATTGATATGTTGACACAAATAATTGAAATTCAATTTCTTGATCTGTATCTTCAATTTTTGGAAACTTATGAAGTTCTTCCATCAAGCCTTGATCAATGAACCTACAAAATCCGTCAAATTGTATCTGACTAAACCCTGGTATTGTATACATTCCCTCATTTCCATCCCGGAACATCTTAAGTTTTCCGTTTATCGAAAAAATCCAACTATTGGCTCACTCTTCGTTGAACCATATAGATTGATCTAGCAACGATGGAATGTATATTTTGCTCATTTGAACAACATGAAATTTTATCCAACCCCATATACATATATATATGTACTAAATACGTATGAACGGAGGAATCAAAAAAAATGTGACTCAAATTCGAATTTGCGACAGATACAAATGGAAATGAATTGATAAAACATTCCTGGAAACAAAATTCTGCCACTTAGACTTATGGAGTCTTGTATAGAATATCAAAATAGATCCAATTTCTACCTTATGATATTACGATCAGATTGGGTACCATAAATGGATTCGGAATTGAATCTGTTCTCTATGAGTGAGATAAAGACAGAATAATCAGGAACCGTCTAGAGTTGACTTTGATTTTAGCACTTAATTTATTTCATCGATTCCGTTGTTCAAAAAATGATTCGCAGAGAGAAAAGATATTTCTACCCATTTGTTAATTAGTAGAATACGATTGAAGTGCGTAAGAGAAGTCATATTTATTAAGTACATGCAGATATAACTATCTAGCTATCCGTATATCCCATCTTTTATCGAAGTTCCCTTGAGGCAACATAGGTCGTGCTATATCCAAATTTCGATTTTATATTCAATATATTCAATGAAAAATGCAAGCACGACGATTTCCTAATAGGAATATGTAGATAAGATACCTGACTAGGTATCCGTGTAAGAATTTCTGTTCTGGGGTTTACATATACACATAATTGTTGTTATAATTGAAATTGAAAAGGATTAATTATGGAAAAGAATTGAGACTGATTAGTCGTATATCAATTTGATCTCCTTATGTTATTAAGGAAACCAAATTGGAGATCAAAATCCAAGAACCATTCATGAATTCACAGTCATTAATGCTTCCAATTTGCTCTGAATTTTGGATTCTGTGACTGGAAATCCATTTTTCTCTTTCAATAGAAAAAAAGGGGAAAGCTTTTATTTAGGTGTTGTGTGTTTTGAAATACAATCAATCTAAGAGAACAACAGGATCCAATCAAAAAAAAGAAATGGTTCAGCAATTCCCCAGAATATTTCCATCTATATCTATTTTGTATCGTTTTGGCGGCATGGCCGAGTGGTAAGGCGGGGGACTGCAAATCCTTTCTCCCCAGTTCAAATCCGGGTGTCGCCTGATTAACAAAAGACTCGGAATTTCTTACCCTACTAAACTAATAGAACTCAAAAAATTCTTGCCTGGCAGAAGCAGAGGTAAGGGGCGGGGACTGTCGATACCCAATTTTAAGAATCGGGGGGTTGACTTTCAATTATTTCTTCAAAAATCGGGGTGTGACCCAAACCTGTACCATACCAATATGAATTACCAATATAAATAAAGAAATACTCACTTAATTACGGATTCCTGATGCGTTCAGGCCATTGATTTGATTTATCAATCGAATCAAATCCATAGTAAGATTCAATTGTGAGATTCAGAACTACGAAAGTCAGGGACCGTAAATCCGTGTATCCAAAGGAAGGTTCCTAAGAGACTGTAAATCCTTGCTCCTAGGATCCAAGAAGGGGTTATAGGAAGGACTATAAATACTTCCTAATTACCTTACCCTACTAGTGTTTACTGACTGAGTCTTGAAGTAGATTGGGTAGGCTGGTGGGGAATCCAATTAGGAGTTGTGGAAAGAACTGAAGATACTTTGTATCCATACAAACTCATGAGAGTCTCTGAGTGCTCAGGTTTTCAATTAATATTGTATGGGTGATTGGCTTTTATAGAATAAAAGTGGAAAAAGGTGCTTTCGTTGGGGTAACCCCGCCAAGAATGTAATAGGGTGTCTTCCAATTATTTCACATTTCACAGAAGTAGAGACAGTAAGGCTTAGATGGGAAATTAGGGGTATGTGATAGATAGTTATATATCTTGATGGTATATTTTTTTTTCTGCTTTTTGTTTATGAAAGGCAACAATAGGTCTTACTATTCCTACATATTCCATTAGTCACATTCCCTTGAGACTTCCAAGGGGCAACTGTGTATCTTGCTTGTACTTAGTGCTTTCCGATTCCACCAGAAATCATATAGGGACTTGTTACGGGTGTATTCATTGGATTGGTTCATCAAAAACGTTAGGTCAAAATCCCATTTTGACTCTGCACCATTGATTCCACTATTATTAGTGATCAAG